TACACCCTTATCCTTGTTTTTGGCGATTTCGCATTAATATCAATAAGGACAGGGAACGTTTTACCTACTCCTAACGGTCGGAGCGAGCCCTTGAATAAAGTGGATCTCCCCAAGTAGGATTTGAACCTACGACCAGTCAGTTAACAGCCGACCGCTCTACCACTGAGCTACTGAGGAACAACGGGGGGTTAGATCTCATATACGTTCAAGACTCTTGTTCTTTGGACCGACCTACGACCGGTGCATGAACCATTGAGAAGCCCAAAGCTTCCTTCGGAACTTCTGGAACATACACCCCACCCTATATTATAGGGAGAGAAGGTGACGATAGCAATCCCCTTCGCCTCCCCGCCTCCAGGACAAGGGGAGGCGGCGGTCAACCATCACCATGATCTTCTCCACGATGCATATTGATCAATCGATCTCCACGGTGCTGCGGACCCGCCAGTTCGCTAGGTATACTCACTCCACCGAAGGGCAACAAAGACCTCTCTCTCCCTGCCAGGGACAAGGGGCCTGCTTCTTATCCTAAGAGCTAGAAGGTAATGGTGAGATAGTCTCAACTAACCTACCTTACCTGTCCGAGCCCTTCATTGAGTGAAACGAAGCGGACATCATGGCACTTGGAACTGCTATTCGATCATAGAATTGATTTCGATCAAGCAGGAGAAGGTCCCCCTGTCGGCCCTTTCATCTCTCTGCCCGCTCCATGCTGTATAGCCTTCGGATCATGGGCTGGTTGAATGCTGGGATACGTGAGATTAGATCCGATCTGCCCGGTGATTTTGGTAGATAAAGATAAAGTGGTGGGAAGTGCTGAAGTGATAGGAATCCATATCAGCGATCGTACCGTCATTACTTCAATGATTGTAATTCTACCTGATCAATCACTCTTTTTTATCTGTATTTTCTTTCTCAGCATTTCATTTTAAGAAGAATCCTTTTTTGAATGATGGAATATCAGTTCTATATATGTTCCATATAGATAGATAGATATCTATCTATCTATAATGAAATGAATCCAAAATGGAGGAAGGGGGAATAGAAAGGGGAAGGAAGAACAGAAAGAGAACAGGGGGACGGAGGGGATGGAGAGAAGGGAAGGGGACGAAGAATTGCAAGGGGACATAAAAGATCGATCTATCGATACAGAGAATGAGAGATTAGTCAAAATCTCACATCAACGAATCCATATAAAAATAAAAATTGTCAGTAGAAAGATTACTGCAAAAAACAAGAATCCAAATAGATAGGAAGATGTCCGTCCCCCCCCTAAATATTTCATTCCCTCTCCTACAAAGAGACCCAGGATACCGACTCTATCTATAATTCCATCAATTACCCATCGATCAAATAAATAAGTTAGTTCAGCTAATCTCCGTATACCCATAGTAAATATTTTGTTATAATATATGTCTATGTAGCCTCGGTAATATGACCAATTGTATATGACATTGATCAATCGGTCTGGGATACCCTTTAGCCGGGAATCCCTTTTATACCATAAATATGGTGAGGAGAAATTAAAATTTATAGGTCCATATAGGACAAAGGCCACGAATGTGCTAAAAAATGCTATACCAACTGAGGGAATCGCATCTACAAAAAATTCGGACCAATTTTCAGGATGGTTCTCATGGAAATGGTTCATCGATAGAGTCAACCGTTGGGATAAGATATCAGAACTTATTTCTCCTTGAACAAAAGAAACTCCTATAGATCCCACAAATAGAGTGAATAGTCCCAGTGCAAGTGAAGGCAATAGCATTGTATTGTCCGATTCCTTGGGATATGGAGGATCCCCTTTATCGAGAGGATGAGTAATAACCAGATATTCCATAGGTTTACCATCGAATTGTTCCATCTTCCCTGAGAATTGAAATACTCCTTCAGAGGAAGAAGAGTTCTTATTTCCCGGTAATTGTGGCATAGAACCCATTTCAGTTTCGGTGAATGTACCAGATTCTTTTTCTCCCCACATAGAGATCGAATAGAACGGAATAGGGTCGTTATACAAATTTACGCGGAGATCTCCTTCGAAAGCAAGAAAATACATACGAGACATGTAAAATGCAGTAAATCCTGCTACGGATCGAGCTATCCCCCCAAGAATGGTAGAATATAGCCAACTATCACTAATAATTTCATCCTTAGACCAAAAACAAGCAAAGGGGGGAATACCACAAAGAGAAAGTGTACCTAAAAGAAAGGTTGTTCCTGTAATTGGCATGTATTTACTTAAACCACCCATGAGAGCCATATTCTGACTTTCAGCGGGGCAATATCCAACAAGAGATTCCATGGAATGAATCACTGATCCAGATCCTAGGAACAATAACGCTTTAGAATAGGCATGTGTAATCGGATGGAACAAAGCAGCTCGATAAGAACCTGTACCTAGAGCTAACACCATATAACCTGATTGGGACATAGTAGAATAAGCCAAACCTCTTTTAAGATCACTTTGAGCAAGAGCCATAGTCGCTCCCAATAGAGCCGTTATTCCACCTGTCCAAGAGATGAGATTCATTATGAAAGGTAGAGCTTTGAAAAGAGGGAACAATCGAGCTACGAGAAAAATTCCTGCTGCTACCATAGTAGCGGCATGTATAAGAGCTGATATAGGGGTAGGCCCTTCCATAGCATCAGGTAACCATACATGAAGTGGAAATTGTGCGGATTTAGCTACTGGACCTAAAAATAAGAGAAAAGCACACAGAGTAGCAAAGAATGAACTAACTTCATTACTAGCAATCGATTCGTTAGATCTTCCCAATAAATATCTAAATTCGAAACTACCCGTTATCTGATAAAATCCTAGAATTCCTAATAATAGTCCAAAATCTCCTATACGATTAGTAATAAACGCTTTTTGACAGGCATTGGCTGCACTGGGTCGAGTAAACCAGGAACCTATTAATAAATAAGAACACATTCCTACTAATTCCCAAAATATATATATTTGTACCAGATTAGGGCTAATCACTAGTCCCAACATAGAAGCATTAAAAAGACTAAGATAAGCAAAGAACCTCACATATCCTTGGTCATGAGACATATAATTATCACTGTAGATCATAACCATGATTCCGACAGTAGTAACTGATATTGGCATAATGGAAGTAAGTGGATCGATCAAATAGCCCAACTCTGGGGAAAAATTCTTATTAATGGTCCAGGACCATAAATATTGATAGACGGGACCACCTGTAATTTGCTGCAAGAATAGATTGAAAGAAAGGAGCATAGCTATACCTAGCAGGGAAATGCTGATAAGAGCCCATATATGATGAAGACCCCTGGTTGCCCTTGGAAAAAGTAAGGATCCCGATCCTATTGGCACAGAGGCTGAAAGTGGAAGGAAAGGCACGATCCAAACATATTTATATATAAGTTCCATAGGAAGATCGAGTAATTTTTAGAAAGATTTTTTCTCTTTTTTTTTTTTTTCTTTTTTTTTTTTTTTTTTTTTTCATTTCCCATTACTGGTTTCCGATCCACTGGATTACGAAAGGAACAAATCAAAAGGGGTCGTAAATCAGGAGGAACGATGGGATGGATTCCATCCATCTATTTTTCCTTCTCCTTCCACAAATAGAAAGTTCGAGCTGATTAATCATTAATTAATATGAAATGCCAGATGAATAAGAACCCTAGTTTCTTCAGGTACTCATCAACGAGATAGAGTTGTGCACATCCAAAATTGTACACTTTTCCCATATATTATCTTATATCACATAGATTTTTATAAACCAATAGAGATGTTTGACACTCTGGTCCTGCAAAAATATTCATGATAAAACCTGACAAGAATCGAACCAATTAGAGAGCTATTCTAGATTAGAATATTTGATCGAATCTGTTCGATACATATTCGCTCCTAATCTTAAATAACAAGTATATACGTAATAATTGGAATCAGGAGTGAACAACTCCGAACGGGCCAAATAGATCTTATGGTATTTGTCACTCCACATCATTAGGATTAGGACCGGATGGATGGACGGAATGCCAAAATATCCATTTATTACTATTGATTTACCATAGATCTATTACTAATATCAGACATTCTCGGCTGTAAAATGAAATAAGAGGGATAATCCCACAGGATTCTCCTGGAGATGAACTGACCAATTAAGTAAGAAATGCATTTCCTAGAAAGAGGACACGGTGTACGTAGGTTAAGACATCGACAAAATTCGATTTGATCCGTAGTAGATTCTATCTGTCCAAAGAAATGATAACGAATGGATTCTGCAGTAAATAAATCATTATTCATATAACGAAATAATGTAATTTTATCACAAATTATGAAGATTTCGAGGAGCTAGATCTTTAAACTTTTAGAATAGAAATAACGAGAGATATACGTACATATAGAGATATACATATCTCTATATGTACGTATATCTCTATACTGCATAGAATCACGCGATATATACAAGATTGAATATCAATCTAATAATATTTATCTAGACAGATAATATTTATCCAGATAGATAGATATGTACATATATGTCTATCACATCGAAATATATGAATGAAAAGCATTGTTCATCATGGCAGTTCCGAAGAAGCGCACTTCTAAATCCAGAAAACGAATTCGTAAAAATGTTTGGAAGGGAAAAGCAGATCAGGCCGCGGTAAAAGCTTTTTCCTTAGCTGAGTCTATCTCGACCGGTCGGTCAAAAATTTTTTACTGCACAACAAATGATAAGCCCTCTGGATCATCTAAATCCACATCCATTAATGAATCCAATGATTCATAACATCAACAAGTATGCCCCCTAGTAGAGGGCAATAATGGGAAAGAAGTCATTCCCTGGCTCTTTCGAACAATACTGGGAACGATACTGGGGTCGGACAGACAAAGAGACAAATCATGATTCGGTTTCACTACAGCATTCATTTATGGCCGACTGAGAGAGGGGGATTCCTTAACCATTCTTCCGATTCTTAAACCATTCATCCATACTTCCTTTACCGCTGGGGAAAGATTCCCCAGCATCATTCTTCAGAAGAATCCCGGATTAATTTAGCATTACCCTTATTTATATTTCTGATAGCTTTACCTCATCAACATCTTATTGAATATCTATTTATATGGATAGATATCTATTTAAATAGATATGTATTTAGATAAGAACCTCGGAGTAATTAGTTTAATTTTAAATAGTTATAGAACCTACGGGATCATCTGAGTATAGTATTCACACACAAAATCACTCGTTCATTTTGGATGACTCGAATCTATGTGTTACTGTGTCACTCGAGCGAATTATTGCTCAGATCTCGGTGAATAATTCCTAATTCCTAATTTCAGATATCGGGATTCATCTTTCTCTTACTCTTCTTATTCCATTCGGGATTTCACACAATTGCTAGATACAGAATAGGAACTTAATAGATCCATTTTACTCCTCAACGGTTATCTCCTTTATGGTCATATAGAGAAAGTGCTCGATTTTTTATTTTTTAAGATGACTCATGGCTAGAGATACAATAACTCTAGCCATTTATGACCCGTTTTCAAGAACATAGGAAGAACATAATTCTAAGGGGACTGGCCAAAGTATAGATGTATAACTTTGCGCAACATCTTAGTATATCTGATCCCCGCCCGTCATTGGCCCCCCATTAATGGCCTAGCTCTCACTTTCCAGAACGTGATTTAAGGGGAATGAATAATCCATTTTTTTTTTTTTACATTCCAATAGCTCGAGAAACTCTTCTTACTAAGCCCGCGATATTCACAAATCGTTATCGGTAAAGTTACGGCATGAAATCTTTTTCCATGTATCTCTCTTCCATGTTCGGGATCTAGCTGCTTCCATTCTATCAAGATAATTTAAGAGATCTCTTGTTCAATGATGGAATTTAATAGGACTCTTCATTCCCCTTCGGAGCAGCAGGATTTGAACCTGCGACCTCCATCACCCCAAGATGGCACGCTACCAAGCTGCGCCATGCTCCGTTGTAATGATCAACATCACATTGATTCAATGTCCGAACTTAGATTTCGAACATCCCCCAATCTCCATTAATTACTCCCCCTGTTAAACCTGTTTTGAACACATTGACGATCTGGCACAAATGGGTTAGTATGTCTTTACCAAGCCGCCATGGTGAAATTGGTAGACACGCTGCTCTTAGGAAGCAGTGCTAGGGCATCTCGGTTCGAATCCGAGTGGCGGCATTCTTAGAATAAAATTCCGTTGATCTCCCTCCTATTCTGTTCAATTCATTTCTATTTATCTTTTCTTTATAATAGATCACTCTTTATAATAGATCACTCTTTTCTATTGACTATTTTTAATTTATCCTATCGTATTTCTATTATCGATCCTATTTTAAAATCAAATGAAGAAATGGGTTTATTATGATATTCATAACCTTAGAACATATATTGGCTCACATTTCTTTTTCTCTCATTTCTGTTGTCACTCTCGCTTATTGGGGAACCTTGGTCCATCAAATTGAAGGGCTAAGTAGTTCGGGAGGAAAAGGCATGATAGTTACTTTTGTCTGTACAACGGGATTATTAATTACTCGTTGGCTTTATTCGGGACATTTACCGTTAAGTAATTTGTATGAGTCATTCATGTTCCTTTCATGGAGTTCATCTGTGATTCATATAATTCTAGAAGTGCGAAGCCAAAAGGATCGAGGATTAGGTGCAATCACTGCACCAAGCACTATGTTAACTCATGGTTTTGCTACTTCAGGTCTTCCGAAGGAAATGCAACAATCTGCAATGTTGGTACCTGCCCTGCAATCCCATTGGTTAATGATGCATGTAAGCATGATATTACTCAGCTATGCAACCCTTTTATGTGGATCCCTATCATCAATAGCTTTTCTGATCATTACATTTCGGAGAAATAGAAGGATTCTTTCGCTTCTCAGTGCGAGGGACAATTCATTCATTTGGCCCTTTCCCTCCAGGAATAATTTGTATTTACATGAACAAGAAAAGAGTGATTTGCAAAACACTTTTTATTTGTCATTCACAAATCATCGTAAATGTCAATTGACTCAACAATTAGATTATTGGAGTTATCGTGTTATTGGTCTAGGCTTTCTTCTTTTAACTATAGGTATTCTTTCTGGAGCAGTATGGGCTAATGAAGCATGGGGATCTCGTTGGAGTTGGGATCCTAAAGAGACTTGGGCATTGATTACTTGGATCATATTTGCAATTTATTTGCATACCAGGGTGAATAAAGGTTGGCAAGATGAGAACCCGGCAATTATAGCTTCTTTAGGATCTTTTATAGTTTGGATCTGCTATTTGGGGGTCGATCTATTAGGAATAGGTTTACATAGCTATGGATGGTTGATTTAGCACAGAACTAAAAATGGACTTGGACCCGGGATTTATGGAAGAAAAAAAAGAAGAATATATTCCATATAGTATAGTTATTATAATAGTATAGTTATTATACGGAATTGATAAATGGAATTAGTAATTTTTTCAAGTTCTTTCAAATAGTTATTCTAATATGATCACTACTTGAAATAATTTGAATTACATCCGAAACAAATTAATTGTTCATTATTTTGACCCCATCCTATTCCTCTCTCTTCGAGAGATGAATAGGATAATTTGATTGTATCCCATGACTATCTAGTTGACAATTTATCTGATGAAAAGTCCGAAAGGAGTTATTCATGGAAGGATCGGAACATAATAGCTTCCACTTTCTTATCCCATAGAGATAAGACTAAATCAGGATAAGGACCAGTACCTATTACTGGCAGAAAAAGACAAATCGAAATAAAGATTTCTCGTGGTCCAGAATCCTTTAAATAGGGGTTCAAGACGTTCAAAAACTTATATCCATAGAACATTCGACGTAACATAGATAATAAATGAATAGGAGTTAATATCATTCCAATTGCCATTATTGCAGCAATAACTATTTGAAAAGTCAAAGAATACTTACGACTAGTAATTATTCCCAGAAGTACCATAGATTCCGCTACGAAACCACTCATTCCTGGCAATGCGAGGGAAGCCATTGAAAAGCTACTGAACATAGTAGATATTTTGGACATTGGTATAGCCATTCCTCCTATCCCGTCAAGAAAAAGAGTACGTATCCCATCGTAACTTGTTCCTGCCAAGAAGAAAAGTGCAGCACCAATTAATCCATGAGAAATCATCTGCAAAATGGCTCCATTAAGACTCGTATCTGCCATGGAACCAATTCCTACAATTACAAAACCCATATGAGATACTGATGAATAGGCTATTCTCCTTTTCAAATTACGTTGACTCAGAGAAGTTAGAGCTGCATAGATAATTTGAACCGCTCCTACTATTACCAACCATGGTGAAAATAGAGAATGAGCATGAGGTAATAATTCCATATTAATTCGAATTAATCCATATCCCCCCATTTTCAATGGAATTCCAGCCAAAAGCATACATGTACTATAATGCGCTTCCCCATGAGTATCCGGTAGCCAGGTATGTAAAGGGAGAATTGGCAATTTGATGGCATGAGCGATGAAGAATCCTAAATAGAATACTATTTCCAGTACTACAGGATAATATTTATTAGCCAATATTTCAAAATCTAATGTTGGTCCATCAAATCCATAGAGACCCATACTTGAAGCTCCCATTGAGATAAAAATAGAACCACCTGCAGTGTACAAAATGAACTTTGTAGCCGAATATAGACGTCTTTTTCCTCCCCACATGGATAGAAGTAGGTAAACGGGAATTAGTTCTAGCTCCCACATGAGAAAAAAAAGTAGAATATCTCGAGAAGCAAATAATCCTACTTGGCCACTGTACATTGCCAACATCAAGAAATAGAACAATCGGGGATTTCGGGTAACTGGCCAAGCGGCTAAAGTGGCTAAAGTAGTAACAAATGACGTCAATGAAATAGGTCCAATAGAAAGTCCATCAATTCCCAGTCTCCAATGAAGGTCAATAAGATCTATCCATTCATAATCTTCTTCCAATTGGATCAATGGATCGTCGAAATGAAAATGATAACGAAATGTATAGGTCATTAGAAGGAATTCTAATAAGCAGATACCCAGAGTATACCATCGAATTATATTATTCCCTCTATGAGGGAACAATGGGATTGAGGAACCCGCAGATATGGGCAAAATAACAATTATTGTTAACCAGGGTAAATCGCTCATGATGAAAATGGAAGTAATTTTCTATAGAAAAACCCATGCTCAATATCTCGGGTTGAGTATGGGTTTTTACCAGTGAAAGAAAAAAAGGAGAATAATAAATAGGAGATAGATCTAACAATTTTTGTGGTCTATGTTTATTAGTAAGCTAGACCCATACTGCGAGTTGTCTCATGCCACAAATAAACACGTACACTCAAGAAATCTGTTGGACAAGCAGATTCGCATCTCTTACAACCTACACAATCTTCTGTTCTTGGAGCAGAAGCAATTTGCTTAGCTTTACATCCTTCCCAAGGTATCATTTCCAATACATCTGTGGGACAAGCTCGTACACATTGAGTACAGCCGATACATGTATCATAAATTTTGACTGAATGTGCCATTGGATCTATTAACTCCCATTAGTTAGGATGTCAGAAGTTATCAATTTGATAAGATCTTATAATATAGATCAATAACAAGATATTATTGATATCAGACGAATTAGTAATTGTACTATCAGTGATATTATGAATGGATATATTTATATCATGCATCTGTTCAGTAGGGTGAAGTTACTTGTATAACTTCGATCTTTCTGGATTCTACTAAATCTGACTCAATTGTGTTGGTCAGATACAATTTGTTAATGAGTTCGATATGGATTGAATAACGCTTTTCATCGATAATAATAATACATTGATTTCGATTACATGCAGATAATAGGTATATCTACTATATACATAGATTTGTGTATCTATATCTATTTATATAGATTGATAGATGGATATACCTATTTTTTATTTGTAGATTTAGAAATCTACTTATTCCCGATCAATCCGGAGATTCTATGTGCTCTATTACCATTTTGACAAATTAAATTGATCGATACGAGTCGATTTTCTGTTACGATATATTGCTAAAGCAATAGCTAATCCAATGGCTGCTTCAGCGGCTGCAATAGCGGTAACAAAGATCGAGAAGATGTCTCCCTTTACTTGTCGACTATCAAAATAATTGGAGAATGTTACGAGATTGACATTAACCGCATTCAGTATTAGCTCAAGACACATAAGTGCTCTAACCATGTTCCGACTTGTGATCAGTCCATAAATACCGATAGAGAACAAATAAGCACCTGAAATAAGCGCATGCTCGAGCATAATTGATAAACTCCCTATTAACCTCGATTGATCTAGATACGAACAGAAGTTCTATAAAGTTTATTATTTGATATTATCTGGAAGATCAAAGATCATACTTCTCCTAATATCACGATATTTCACTCGATATTTGACATTCAAACTATTTCCTCTCGGCGAGCTATAGTAATTGCTCCCACGAGGGCAACTAAAAGTATTATAGAAATAAGTTCGAATGGAAGGAAAAAATCAGTTGATAAATGAGCCCCAATACGTTGAACGTTGTTTGTTAAGTCCTGTTCTAAAATTTGATTCGATTTTGTAGTCATAGATATCTCGGACCATGATGTGTTCAGGATAATAGTAATTAATGAACAGAAGAGACTCGTACAAACTACTAAAGTGATACCATCTCCGACGGTCCAGAGAGGAACAAAATTTGGATATTTTTGATTATTCATCAACATCACGGCAAACACGATCAAGACATTGACAGCTCCTACGTAGATCAGGATTTGTGCAGCAGCTACAAAATCTGCGTTCAATAAAATATATAATAAAGATATACAAACAAGAACCGGTCCCAATGAAAGGGCAGAATAAATTATATTGGTAAGTAGTACTACTTCCAAACCTCCTAATATGAGACCCAGCTCTAGAGGGACCAAAAGAATATCATGTATCGGCCCAGGTAGATCCATTATATGTACGGTAAGTTCCAATATTACTTCTCACAATCCCATTCACTAAACAAAGAAGTTACCCTATCCATATACCTATTTTATATACCAACATGAATATTCATACTGCAACTATTCGGATATGTAAATTAGATAGACTGATCCAGAATTAGATTGGTCAAGGATATATTATAATCAATGATATATCATTGGTCATATTCCTAGTGTAATTTTAAACAGAATTACTAATTCCCAGTCAATTCGAAAAAAAAAAAAATAGGGTCCCTATTCATCGGTTCTCCCTGATCGGAACTTCAGATTGAATCCGGAGAACTGGTAACGGTTCTTGGATCTAAATGTCCGTCCATAGTTTTCTCGGACAAAGAAGTTGAACTGAAAATTGTTCGAATTGTAGAATCTTCAATCACCGATATTGGTGAACGTCCTAGAGCAATCTGATCATAATTCAATTCATGACGATCATAGGTCGAAAGTTCATATTCTTCAGTCATCGACAGACAATTTGTGGGACAATATTCGACACAATTCCCACAAAAGATACAAATTCCGAAATCAATGCTATGATTTTCTAATCGTTTTTTTCCGATATCTCTTCCAAAGTTCCAATCAACAACGGGTAGATCAATCGGACATACACGGACACATACTTCACGAGCAATACATTTATCAAATTCGAAATGAATCCGTCCGCGAAATCGTTCTGATGGGATCAATTTGTCATAGGGATATTGAATAGTCATGGGTAAACGATTCATGTGATATAGGGTAACCATAAAACCTTGACCAATATATCTCGCAGCTTGTATCGCTCGTTGACTATAATCTATGAATCCAGTCACCATGGAAAACATATGGTAGATATCCTTGAATGGATCATTTCGTGTCTATTCTATTTCTTTCTCTTTATAGATGTATTCAATCTACCAATTTCGGATGTGTTACAGAATCTATTTTTGGAATGATATTTTGTCACAATAAAAGAAGTTGAAAAGAAGCTGTCAGTAATAAATTACCCAAAGCGATAGGTAAAAGAAATTTCCAACCAAGATCCAATAATTGGTCTATCCTCATTCTGGGCAAAGTCCATCTCGCCGTGATAGAAATGAACAAGAACAGATAAGCTTTAGCTAATGTGATAAGGATCCCCATCGTTATGCCAAGGACCTCACTAGTTCCATTAATAGAATCCCATTCGAAATATTCCGAAATTGGTATGGATGGAATGGAAAAGTTCCATCCGCCCAAATAGAGAATTGTCACAAATAATGAGGAAGCTAATAGATTCAGATAGGAAGCAACGTAAAATAAACCAAATTTTATACCCGAATATTCGGTTTGATAACCCGCTACCAATTCTTCTTCCGCTTCTGGTAGATCAAAAGGCAATCTTTCACATTCTGCTAGGGAAGAGATAAAGAAAGCTATAAACCCTATAGGTTGACGCCACAAATTCCATCCCCAAAAACCATATCTAGACTGTGCTTCAACTATATCAACCGTACCTAAACTGTTGGATAATTATAGTCGATAATAGCATCACCGTTCTCATCTCTATTCCGAAACCGTACGTGAAACTTCAGCTTCATACGGCTCCTCAATGGCCATCGAGAAGTAGAAAGAACAATCCTTTTATATTATCTCGTTATGCACCTCGCACAATGGGAAATAGAATAAAAGAGAAAAGAAACATCGAAGTGTTCATGAATTGGACCAATGAGATTCTGTCTGCTACAATAACAAGAGCTTTTGAACCTATCTTGACCTTCACAATTCTTTGTTAGTAAAAATTCGGATCCATTAATGAAATACTACAACAATTACTTTTTCCCACTATGGATCCATATTCCATTTCACTCGAGATTCCGTCAATCACGAATGAGACTTCGGCAGTAGTCCATTGATTCAAATTAGATCTTTATGAAAAAAAGGAGAAGAAACATCCTTTATCCATCTTTTCGTGGGAGAAGGAGAGGAGAACTGCAAAAAGGATTACTTCGTTCCTGATAGTCATTCCTTTTTAAGTAAATAGGAACATACTCCAGATCGGGGTTCTGGGGAAGTACTACTCGATCATCCCTACCAACGTCAAGTCCTCATTATCATCCCATTGATATAGAAACATTTCTCGAAATATGTTTCGTTATCTCTCACTAACCTTTCGTGCATTTTTGTGTTCCTGACCATCTACTTTTGCTCGATCTTCAGTATGATAGTATGAGCTTCATACAGTTTTTTTTTTTTTTTCCTTTGCCCCCGCTGTCAGGCCCCGATACTAATATCTTAACTGGGGTACACAGTTTTCACTGGTTGTGCATGCCTTCACTCTTGTACAGGGGATGGGACTCGATCCTATTACTGCGAATTCACAAGCTGTTTGATCTCACCCATATGACTATCTAGTTTATCAGTTGGAATGAATAATAAATATTCATCCTATTAATCTCCTTTCCTTTCTTATAGAGATAGGGGAAAAGCTCATATTGCAACGGATCACACGTAGAGATATAGATAACACACATAAAGCTAGAGGGATTTCGTAACTGATGGATTGAGCAGCAGCTCGGAGACCACCTGAGAAAGAATATTTATTATTTGATCCATACCCCGCCATAAGAAGTCCAAGAGGAGCAATACTTGAAACGGCGATCCGGAAAAAAACACCTATACTAAGATCAGCTAAAACGATGTGGCGGCCGAAGGGAATTACTAAATAACTCGAAAGAATTGGTATAACCACTATAGCTGGTCCAATACTGAATAACCAAAGATCCCCTCTAGATGGGATAATATCCTCTTTCAAAAGTAGTTTGATCCCATCTGCTAAAGCTTGAAGAATTCCCAAGGGACCGGCGTATTCAGGTCCAATACGTTGTTGTATTCCTGCAGATATCTTTCTTTCAAGCCATACAATAACTAATAATCCTATTAAAATTCCCAATATAGGAATAAGAATGTAAATTCTAATCCATATAAGACCGAAGATCTCTTTTAGAAATCCCAGTACAAAAGATAAATTGATAACTCGTTCCTCAGGATCCGTCGTATTAATCACCATCTTAACGATCAACCTCTCCCATAATGATATCTATACTACCTAAAATTGTCATGATATCGGCCAATTTCATGCTTTTAACCAGTTGAGGAGGAATTTGCAAATTAATAAAACCAGGTGGGCGAATTTTCCATCTCCAGGGAAAAATACTATCATCTCCCATTAGAAAAATTCCTAATTCTCCTTTGGGAGCTTCTACTCTCACATAATGTTCTTGTTTTGGTGACTCAAAAGTAGGGGAAGGTTTTTTACTAATAAATCGAAATTCAAAATCATTCCATTCCGAATCTTTGCCTTTATCGAGGCGCCGGGCTTCCAAATTCTCATAGGGTCCTCCCGGAATTATTTTTAGGGCCTGTCGAATAATTTTGATAGATTCTGTCATTTCCCCAATTCGTACCAAGTAACGAGCTAATGAATCCCCTTCTTTTTGCCATTGGACCTCCCAATCAAATTCATCGTAACATTCGTAATGATCAACTTTACGAAGATCCCATTGTATTCCGGAAGCTCGTAGCATAGGTCCTGATAAACCCCAATCTATTGCTTCTTCTCTACCAATGATGCCTACTCCTTCAACTCGTTCTAAAAAGATGGGATTGCGCGTAATAAGCCTTTCATATTCAGCCACTTTGGATAAGAAATAATCGCAAAAATCCAAACATTTATCTATCCAACCGTAGGGTAAATCTACAGCTACTCCTCCGATACGAAAATAATTATGCATCATTCGCATACCCGTGGCAGCTTCGAATAAATCATAGATAATTTCCCTTTCTCTGGAAATGTAAAAGAAAGGAGTCTGTGCACCAATATCAGCCATGAAAGGCCCAAGCCATAACAAATGGGGAGCTATACGACTCAACTCTAGCATGATAACTCTGATACAGCTAGCCCTTTTAGGTACCTGAATATTTCCCAATCTTTCCGGCGCATTTACCGTTACTGCTTCTGTAAACATAGTGGCTAAATAATCCCATCGTGTTACATAGGGAAGATATTGGACAATTGTTCGGTTCTCGGCAATTTTTTCCATCCCTCTATGCAAATAACCTAATATAGGTTCACAGTCAATAACATCTTCACCATCTAGAGTAACAATAAGTCGAAGAACACCATGCATCGATGGATGATGAGGGCCCATACTTACTATCACGGAGTCTTTTTCTGTAGCAAGCACGGTCATATGTCATTCTCCTCTGATTCGTTCCATAAATTGATGGAAACAAAGGAACGGCTCATTAAGATCCGGAATCTAACAACCAAAAAAAAAATTTTGGAATTGAAAATTTCGTTTGAAATCAACGGATTTTTAGCCCACGAATACTTAGTTGACCAATTAAATCTTCGTAACGAGGTCTGTTCCTTTTGGACAAATAAACCAGAAGTCGCTTACGTTTCCCCAAAATTTGCCACAAACCTCTTTGGGATGAATAGTCTCTTCTGTGCAATTCCAAATGATGAGTAAGTCTCAGAATCCGATCAGTTAAATGATATATCTGAGATTCAACGGATCTTCTCCGTTCTTTAAGAATCAGAGATGAACGAATGGGCGAATTCTTTGGCATAAAAACTATTTTTCTCGAGATAGAATGAATGAGATTGATTCATGGTCAGAAAGAAGAATGAGATCTATTAATTTTTCCATGGTCCATGGAAGAATTTGTTCCGAACATTCCCATTTAATGACAGATAGAGAATTTATCTCCTCCCAGAGAAACGAGTTTCTCCAATTTGGATTTGCAGCGGGATACAGATAGATGAGAGATTCCTATATCGATAGAATCGAATAGATCGAATCCAAATAGAAATATCTTTTAGGATTTCGATTCATTCCATTGATGCGGATATGGATGTATTATGAAATACACTATCTACATATCTATCTATTTATCCATCTATCTATCCATTTATAGATAGATAGATATCGAATCTCTATTAAATAGATCCCATTTCCTAATATAAAATTAGGGATACATACGTATTCTTAACATAACAGACCGACTCCCATCATTTGTATTGAACCAATATCTATTCATACAAGCCAGATCCTCTAATCGATAACTAGGCCAAAGAAAACGTTTAGTCATTTGGGTTATATCTATATCAAGATGTTTATCTCTTTCCATGAGTTCTTCGTAGTTTTGTACGTCCTTTTCATCGGAAAGTTCTGCATTTCCATCTAGATTATTCTCCAGATCGAAACGATTTAGAATTCTAAATTCTCTACGACGTCTCGGAAGCAAAATATCTTCAAAAATGAGAGAACTTGAAATGTTTTCATTCCCATCTCCAAGAATTCCTCCGTGTCGTATAGATCCATCAGAAAGATTTACATCTGCCCTTCCCCGGAACCTATTCTTAAATCTTAATGAAATACTTACGATTTTATACATCAGGAATTGGTCATCCAATACCCCAGATAAACGAAATGGTTCGACAATTAATATTCCATCCTTTACTGTTCCTGAAACATCCTTATCAATCGAATGAAACATTAGATCCAGGTCCAAATCTCCCGTTCGAAGATAGGGTATAGCAATTCTCTCCGGATCCTTCATTCCACTTAAAAGAGAACATATATTGATGTTATTTTCGAGTTCCCTCGCTATGGATTCTGCCCATCTAAATTGAATAGCAGTTTCAACAGTTTTTCCATCTTCCAGCAGAAATTCTACCTCATCGTATTCATTGTTTCCATTATCCTTTTTTTCTTTGTCCTGACTATTCAATCCAACATACTTTTCTTGGTCTTTAACATTCGATCTAACATATTCTTGTTCTTGAACATAGGATCCAATATCTTCTTTCTGTTGTTCTCTTTCTTCTCGGTCTCGGACATTCGATCTAATATTTTCTTCTTTCCTATATGATCCAAAAATATCTTCGTGTTCTTCTCGTATAAGCGATTTTCTTGGTATGATCATCAATTCAGTTTTATATGTATCATTCATTCCTACAAGTTCTGGAAATAACCAGAATCTTAAATTTGATCCGGAACGATCCGTTCTTCTTCGATTAATTCTCGGAGAATCGGTAATATCAAAATTGTCTCTTTCTTTCTCGTCGATCCATTGAGAATTCGTAATAGAACAAATATCCTCCTTGTCAATTTCTTGATAATTGAGAATATTGTAACCGAAATCCTTCTGATCTTCATCCTTTTTTGAATTCGTAATATCATGAATATATCTTTCCCTAGGAATCTCTTGATAATCGGTAATATTGATATTATCCGGTATATCAAATAGTTCCGATTCACGTATAATACTATTAGAGAGAATCTCTTCCCGTTCATTCTGCCGTACTGGCAGTCCGTTAAGATCGAAATCTTTTGTGAAATCGATATAACTATATGAGAAAAGATTGTATCTGTAACGTTTGTTCAGTTTCCGGGTTCGTCCCGGAGAAGGTTTTACCAAAAATGAGGGATATCCCTGTTGTTGTTCATAGGGAATGAATCTATTTTCTTCATAGGAATGAAGAGAATCTCGATTCTCAGCCGTCCGTTGCTTACTCATCTCATTTCTCCATCTCTGTGGTGCTATTCCAGACCATATCTGTGAGGATAAATTGTATCGATCGTAACATTTTAACCACTCTTTCCAGTCATTTGCTCTCAAATCTTGCGGTTCTTTAGAATCCAATATTCCTTGTATATTGAAAAATTCTTTGATCTTTCCTTTTAAAAAAGGATACGATGTTCTATATTGTAATAGATATTTTGAATGGGACTTGTTCATTGATCTTATTTGCCATATCTCGTTAAATAGATATGCTTGGGACATTAAGATCATGTCCCGATCGGTACCAACTTGTAAATCTCGTATCTCTTTGGTAATTGAATGGTAGTTGGGAATTTTATCCTTATTTGTCTTCGAAATATCGTTCTTCAAAATGAAAATTATTCTGTAAATTGCTACAAGATTCCTCGTCGATCTAATACAAAATTGTATGTTCAACCTGATGAGGCGAATAACACTTAGGGAAATATCTCTGCCCATTCTTTCAATAAATAGATTTATTGAATAGGGCCATTTCCAAAAAAATCGTACACTTCTCTTTCTAAATTGAACAAGTATTTGCCGAATCTGAATCAATCGCTTTTTTGATTCCGATTCTATATAACTAGAACATTGATTATTTTTTTCCTCTAGATCTACATTAATCCCTAAATTTACTAGATATTTCTCAGTGATCTGTTCGATCTGATCATTCATTGTGGTTGTCCAATCATCTAGATCTTCAATAGTTGTTTGAGTTCTATATCCAGGTCGATCCTGAATCTCCGATGAAAAATTTGCACTACCCGCAGGCCTAGTCCCGATGAGCAATTGATATTTATTGAGGATCTGGTCATTTATTCCGAGATTTTCTGTACTCCTATTATCTGGTTGAGGTCCAGATTCCTTTATTCGTCCTATTCCTGATAGAATTGTTCTTATCAATCGTCCTTTCAATTCTTTGATAATGGGTTCCCAAAAGGAAGGTATTTTTTTTGGATAACCAAAAGGTACTTCAGTTTCCAATCCCCAGGTCGTTAAATAGCTAGAACTCGATTTTTCTCCTTTGTCAAATTGGAGCTCAGATCCGTGCCAAGGTCTCAAACGAAAAGGAAATAGAATCTTGATCTGAATACCATCCCTGAGCCATCTGTCCGGAAATTCCGTTTCTGAAAATTCAATCCCATCATAAGTGCATTTGATATGAATTTCTCTACTCCATTCCCCCCAATCTTCATCCCATTCAGGGACTTGAAATAATAGCATACGACCAATATTTTTAGCTATTATTAATGAGGGTAAAATTATATATTTTCTAAGAATTGATTGGGTCACTAATATAAAACCTCTTATTTTTTGATTTAGTGAAAAATCCAATTTGTCTGCTATTGAGAGACGATCAACTTTTGATCTCTCCCCAGAATAAGTTCTTCCCGATTTCAAGTCTTTATTTAGAAAATTCGTAACAATTTGTTCCAGATCTACTCTATTGGGCATATAAAAAGAATCTTTTAAAAAAGTGGGTATCTCCATTCTTCCCAAAAATAGAAATAAAGGGGAATGTGCACCCGTTTGTATCATTTTACATATTATAGTTCTACGTCTTTGAGCACGCATGGATCCTTTTACTAGGTTACGGCGAAAATCTGACTCTTCCGAATAACGTCTCACAATTCTCTGTATTCCGTTCGGGTCGATAATTGTTATACTCCTGATCTTTCTTGGACGAAGATCATTTATTGAGGGTATGAAGTCGTATTTACCGCTTCTCAAATTGTAGGACCATCGAGGCACAAGTTTCTGAATCTCTATAATTTCGAAAGGGTCATTGAATAAGAATTTCCCGCAAAAGGCAGAAATAGATTTTGTTTGGGTCGAATCACCCGTAGATGAATTTATCCAAAGATCCCGAAGTACTGTCCATTCCTTCTGTTCCAAATGTTCGAAAAGTGAAACTTGTTCCGCAGAAGGAAGACTAAGGATTAATTCCCATCTCATGGGACTTGTGACATTTTTCTCGCCACCAATTATACCAGGAATATCCAACAAATATTTTGCATAGGTCTCTTTATTACATGAAGCTATTTCCAATAGAACCTCAATATAAATTCTTCGATCATATGAGACTATTTCCAACAAATCTCTCGACGAGTCTTTTACATGAATCTCTTCATTATTTGAAGCCATTTCCGAGAAATCTATTCGATGAATTCCTCGATCTTTCAAAGAAACTATATTCGGCAAATCTTTCGTATAGATCTTCCAATTATCCGAATTTCTGATCATTTGTTCCGCTAATAGATAAAGTTGTTTTGAAATAGGTTCAACTTTTTTCTTTTCTGATAATTCATTGATTGAGATAAACGAGTGAACGGTATCTGTAAGTAGTGGTTCCCAGGGTAGCGGAAAGTTTTTGCGTTCCAATTCTCGCCAATGATCAGAGATCCGATCTTCAATTTGATTATTCCAGGATCCTTCCGCGGTGTCCTTCGTAGGTACCTTTGTCAAATCCGGAAGATCCAAATTGATCGAATCGCTCAAAATCCAAGGTGACCTTAATTGATCAATTATTCCACGGAACGGTCCATTCAGAAAGGGATCATGTATCTTAGGAAAGGAATCTCCCTGATAATTGGATAATTTAACTCCTTTTTCCATCACATCTCCAACAGGGGATCCATTGCTTAGAGCTTCTATTCGATTCCTGAATTCATTGCCCAAGTTATCCTTTCTCTGCTCTTCAGTGCAAATCCATTGATAATAAAGATCCTCAGATGAGGAAAAGGTATCTGAAAGATTCCTATATCTTCTGATCCTTTCCCAAAATACCGACACACTAGGTAGAGATGTGAAAGATATCCTTTGTTTTCCATCACTTGAACATGTGTCGAAGAAATATTGGGATACTTCGGTCTTTACAGGACCTGAGTTAGTAAATGGGCTATTTCTGATATATCGCAATGGCCTATTCCATCTGCAATGATCAAACAAAATAATGGGCCATGGTTGATCGAACCATGGTGATTCTTCGTTGGGGAGTCTTTTAAATTCATTTTGATCCTTATGTACAAAGTCATCCTTTATTTCTTTATTAGAAATAAGAGACGGTGACGGAGTTCTGCCCAAATATAATAAACAGGAATAATAAATAAGAATACTAAAAGTTCGATTTATATAGCGTTTTGATATAGTATAACCTATGGGTGAATCACGTTCTATACGGAAAGATACCAATCTTGCCAAATTTATGAATAGAACATGACCACCCAACCAACCACAAAGACTACTTATTACAAATGATATATTATTGCTATAACGAAAAAGAAAAAGGTTCATCAGTCTCGTTAATATAGGACTTGGTAGAATAATAGGATTTAGTAATTGAAAAATTAGGCTATCCATAAATAGACCTAGAATTCTAGAATTGTTAAGTGAATTTATGGGGTACAGAGATTTTGAATTTGAAAGTTTCTCGTTGGTATGGAAACAATGAAGGAACATGTATGGTACAACTAATAAAGTTATTGCGTGAGGTTTCCCCAATACTGTATAGATAGGTGAATAGTACATCGATAAAAAAACTATTAATTGTCCCGTAATATAACCACTTATAGTTACTATACCATCTACAGTTCCTTCTAGAAATAAAATTCTCATGGGGGATATCTGAGAAGGACTAATGGGCAATGTGGTAATAAATCCGTAATAGAGTCCAAATAAAATGATCGGACCCGATACTTCTATCCTTGATGATATTGAATCCCATGGTAGACTCAAGATTCTAAGTATCATATTCACTATAAGTATCATATTAAAAATCCTTCTTAAAAAACGTGGAATGATTATAGAAATTATTCCAATATCTCCCATATATACATGGGAGATATTGGATATGAATAGTTATCATTTTCTAATTCATGAATTCAATTTCATAGAATTGGTCCCAATTTCAAATCGATCTTTACTTGATCTCTCCATATATGTGCATATATGCACACATATGTTTATAACATATATCAAATAGATATGCATATGCCATTAACACATATATTCGATTCGGAAATATTGAGGGATATTTAAAACTTGTTGTCTCTTTTTTTTTTTTTTTTTTTTTTTTTTTATTTTACTAGGGTGGTCCGGCCCAAGTCTTCTAAATTGTCGTTACACCGCAAAGGTCGAGTGACCAATTCAAGGACATTCCTAGCATTAGCAAATCCGTGAATTTGCGCAAAGGTGAATTCAACCGACCATTTAGTATTCATTCCTCTTGCTTCTAATGGGTCAGCATGAGCCATTCCAGTGATGGCTAAGTCGGGTTGTAACTCACGTATACGTCGTAATTGATTATAATTATCCGGTTTTTCCACAATTCGTGGTATTGGTACACACATCTTTATACATGTATCTCGCAAAAGTGCTAATTCAGCAGCTTGATATCGTTTATCCATATATGGAATACCAATTTCATAAACGATCATTCCACATCTGATTAAGAATCTTGCTAGAGATATTTCTAGAAGATTATCTCCCATGAAAAATACAGATTTTCCATGTACCAAAGAAATATAATCCTTCAAACTTTCCCATATCTGTTTCTCCCTTTCCTCTAAACCCTGAGTTTCAATATCAAATACAGGACAAATCTTTTCGATCCAAGCACGCGTTCCGTCCGGACCGATAGGAAAAGGAGCTCCAATTAATCTACATCTTTCACGTCTTACCAAAGTGGTTGCTGTACGACTCAGAAATGGATTGATACCACAGACATAAACTCCATTACCTAATGACGGAAGATGAGTATATCTCTGGGCAGGTAACCAACCTGATACCTTGACAGATTGGCGCCTTAATTCCAGACTGAGTTGAGAAGCTACGTTCGAAGGTAGGGATCCAAAAAGAGCTAAGGAGGGATGATCTCCGTATTCTATGAATTCTCCTTCCTTTTCAAGGGGAGGAGGGAATTTTTGTATAGTTCCATTCCGTTCACGAACGAATAATCTCTGTTCTAGACAACGATGTGCCATCGCAGCTAGCACAGTATCTTCCCCTTGAGTAAAAGCATGATCCAGTCCGTTTGCTCTTGCCACTATAATTGGTATTCCAATTTCAGATTCCAATTTTGGTGCCATACCTTCCAAGTCCATTTTTATTATTTCTGTAGTACAAGTACCTATCCATATGATGACATTGGGGTCCCTATCTTTTTTTATCCGAATACAAAGCCTTTTCAACTCTTCATAATCATTCAATTGAGCCGAGATATCTCCTTCTTCTAATTCTGCCATTGCATAGCGAGGTTCTGCAAAGATCATAACTCCAAGCGTATTTTGTAGAAAATAACCACATGTCTTCGTGCCTACCACCAAAAAGAAACTGTCTTCAATCTTTTGGTATAACCAAGATACGCAGCTAATAGGACAAAAAGTATGATAATTACCCGTTTCACATTCAAAAGTGAGAGTTTCAGAGATCTTCGCTGACATAAATAGATTTCCCCAACGAACCGATCAACGAATCAATTGTTGATCTCAAACCATCGTAAATCCAAGCAAATTTTCCTGATTCTTCCCCTGTTTCCCATCATTAATGGGACTTAGGTAGGAATCGGAAAGTAAACTGAAGAATTTTCGATCCGGAATCTCTTTCGGTACAATACCTTCTGGTTGAGACAATATCTGATCTGCTATGTTCAAATAATATTCACACACATAGTTAAGGGATGGTTCAGATCCAACCATTTCAAATAAGGTTTTACCCTTGACTCTAGATATTCGAATATCTTCAATAAGAGGTAAAACTTCTATTACGGGCATTGGACAGACTTCTACATATCCATCGATAAGATCTCTTTTAGATGTACGATTTCCGACCAAGCCTGCTAATCGGAGTAGATGTGTACGAGTTTTTTCCCCGATAGAGACAGCAATACGATTAGCTGCGAATAATGCATCAAATCCATTATCTGTAATTATTACGCAATAATCCGCATAGTTCAATGGAGCAGCAAAACCTCCACAAACTACATCACCCAATACATCGAATAAAATAATATCATATTCGTAAAATGCATTTAATTCTTTCAACAATTTCACAGTCTCCCCTACCACATATCCCCCACATCCGGCTCCTGCGGGTGGGCCCCCTGCTTCTACACAATCTACCCCTCCATAACCCTTGTGAATTACATCTTCGGGCCAAATCTCCTCATAATGATAATCCTTGGACTGCAAAGTATCTATAATTGTAGGTATCAGAAATCCTGTAAGAGTAAAAGTACTATCGTGTTTGGGATCACATCCGATTTGTAATACCTTTCTGCCACGTCTTGCTAAGGCGATTGAGATATTACAGCTAGTCGTTGATTTACCAATTCCGCCTTTTCCGTAAACTGCTATTTTCACCTCTAAATCTCCCGTTATTAATTAATAATCATAAGAATTTAATCCTCTTCTCCGTTCCAGAATGAAAAGGGTTAAGTGGTAGTAATAGGAATAATAGATCCGGTCATACCAGTAGTTTAACTCTCCACCTATCCTAAGATGGTATCTATGTATACATCTAAATATCCAACATATGGATAGCAGAAACATATGTATCTTTATCTAACCTATCTTATTGTGTTCCGCACATAAACCGTTCATTCCTATTCCTTGTCGTAACGACGAGGTAAAATAGTACAAAGAATTACATTCTTGATCATTCATCCCAAATGAAGGAAATAGGGAGAAAGATAAAAGAACAGATATTGTTCTCTAAAATAGATTATGAATTCATTAATTCATAGAACAGATCATATCCAAAATTCATAGAACAGATCATATCCAATTTTTATTTTTATATGGATTCGTTGATGTGAGATTTTGACTAATCTCTCATTCTCTGTATCGATAGATCGATCTTTTATGTCCCCTTGCAATTCTTCGTCCCCTTCCCTTCTCTCCATCCCCTCCGTCCCCCTGTTCTCTTTCTGTTCTTCCTTCCCCTTTCTATTCCCCCTTCCTCCATTTTGGATTCATTTCATTATAGATAGATAGATATCTATCTATCTATATGGAACATATATAGAACTGATATTCCATCATTCAAAAAAGGATTCTTCTTAAAATGAAATGCTGAGAAAGAAAATACAGATAAAAAAGAGTGATTGATCAGGTAGAATTACAATCATTGAAGTAATGACGGTACGATCGCTGATATGGATTCCTATCACTTCAGCACTTCCCACCACTTTATCTTTATCTACCAAAATCACCGGGCAGATCGGATCTAATCTCACGTATCCCAGCATTCAACCAGCCCATGATCCGAAGGCTATACAGCATGGAGCGGGCAGAGAGATGAAAGGGCCGACAGGGGGACCTTCTCCTGCTTGATCGAAATCAATTCTATGATCGAATAGCAGTTCCAAGTGCCATGATGTCCGCTTCGTTTCACTCAATGAAGGGCTCGGACAGG